GCTAGCGTAGCTTAAAATAAAGCATAGCACTGAAGATGCTAAGACGGGCCCTAAAAAGCCTCGCATGCACAAAGGCTTGGTCCTGACTTTACTATCTGCTTTAGCACAATTTACACATGCAAGTATCCGCAACCCTGTGAGGATGCCCTTAATCCCCCGCCCGGGGACGAGGAGCGGGCATCAGGCACTAATATTTTTTAGCCCAAGACGCCCTGCCACGCCACACCCCCAAGGGAATTCAGCAGTGATAGACATTAAGCCATGAGTGAAAACTTGACTTAGTTAGTGCTAAGAGGGCCGGTAAAACTCGTGCCAGCCACCGCGGTTATACGAGAGGCCCTAGTCGATAAACACGGCGTAAAGGGTGGTTAAGGAAAGCAGAAATTTAAAGCCAAAGAGCCTCTTGGCCGTCATACGCTCCTGAGTGTCCGAAGCCCAATTAAACGAAAGTAGCTTTAACATAGCCCACCTGACCCCACGAAAGCTAAGAAACAAACTGGGATTAGATACCCCACTATGCTTAGCCGTAAACCTAGACGTTATTTCACAACAAACGTCCGCCAGGGTACTACGAGCGTTAGCTTAAAACCCAAAGGACTTGGCGGTGCCTTAGACCCCCCTAGAGGAGCCTGTTCTAGAACCGATAACCCCCGTTAAACCTCACCACTTCTAGCCATTCCCGCCTATATACCGCCGTCGTCAGCTTACCCTGTGAAGGACTAACAGTAAGCTAAATGAATATATTCCAAAACGTCAGGTCGAGGTGTAGCGCACGAAGTGGGAAGAAATGGGCTACATTTTCTATTATAGAATATTACGAACAGTACCCTGAAAAATTACTCGAAGGAGGATTTAGTAGTAAAAAGGAAATAGAGTGTCCTTTTGAACCCGGCTCTGAGGCGCGTACACACCGCCCGTCACTCTCCCCTGTCACACAGCAACAAATGTTACTAACACCAAAGCACCGACAAGGGGAGGCAAGTCGTAACATGGTAAGTGTACCGGAAGGTGCACTTGGATCAAACCCAGGGTGTGGCTGAGACAGTTAAGCATCTCCCTTACACCGAGAAGACATCCATGCAAGTTGGATCACCCTGAGCCAAACAGCTAGCTTAATCACCAAATTAACATAACAACATAAATAATATAGCATAGCCTAAATTTATAAACTAAACCATTTTTCCACCTTAGTACGGGAGACGGAAAAGGTAACTTCAAGCAATAGAGAGAGTACCGCAAGGGAAAGCTGAAAGAGTAGTGAAACAGTCCATACAAGCACAAAAAAGCAGAGCCTAAGCCTCGTACCTTTTGCATCATGATTTAGCCAGTACTACGCAAGCAAAGTGACCTTTAGTTTGAAACCCCGAAACCAAGTGAGCTACCCCGGGACAGCCTAATGGGCCAACCCGTCTCTGTGGCAAAAGAGTGGGAAGAGCCCCGGGTAGAGGTGATAGACCTACCGAACTTGGTGATAGCTGGTTGCCTAAGAAATGAATAGAAGTTCAGCCTCGTACCCCTTTAATCAACCAAGAAATATCTAAACAAGAAAAAAGAAAAATACGAGAGTTAGTTAAAGGGGGTACAGCCCCTTTAACCAAGGACACAACCTTAAACAGGAGGATAAGGGTCATATTTTTTAAAACTAGTCGCCTCAGTGGGCCTAAAAGCAGCCATCTGAACAGAAAGCGTTAAAGCTCAAGCGACACAAAGTTTATTATACTGATAACCAACCCAACTCCCCTAATAATATTAGGCCATTCCATGCCAACATGGAAGAGACCATGCTAATATGAGTAACAAGAGGACACAATCCTCTCCCGGCACAAGTGTAAACCAGATCGGACTAACCACTGGAAATTAACGAACCCAAAAAAAGAGGGCAGTGTTAACACAAATAAAATCAAGAAAACCCCACAACACCAAAATCGTTAACCCCACACTGGAGTGCACCAAGGAAAGACTAAAAGAAAAGGAAGGAACTCGGCAAACACAAGCCTCGCCTGTTTACCAAAAACATCGCCTCCTGCAAACCCCTATGTATAGGAGGTCCAGCCTGCCCAGTGACTACGAGTTTAACGGCCGCGGTATTTTGACCGTGCAAAGGTAGCGCAATCACTTGTCTTTTAAATGAAGACCTGTATGAATGGCCAAACGAGGGCTTAGCTGTCTCCCCTTTCAAGTCAGTGAAATTGATCTACCCGTGCAGAAGCGGGTATATGAATACAAGACGAGAAGACCCTTTGGAGCTTAAGGTACAAACCCAACTACGTCAAACAGCTTACTAAAAAAGTACAAACCTAGTAGAAAATGGACTTTTACCTTCGGTTGGGGCGACCATGGAGAACAAAAGATCCTCCAAGTGGATTGGGACTAAACCCTAAAACTAAGAAAGACACTTCCAAGTCACAGAAATTCTGACCAATTATGATCCGGCCCCCAGGCCGATCAACGAACCAAGTTACCCTAGGGATAACAGCGCAATCCTCTCCAAGAGTCCATATCGACGAGAGGGTTTACGACCTCGATGTTGGATCAGGACATCCTAATGGTGCAGCCGCTATTAAGGGTTCGTTTGTTCAACGATTAAAGTCCTACGTGATCTGAGTTCAGACCGGAGCAATCCAGGTCAGTTTCTATCTGTAAAGTCATTTTTCCTAGTACGAAAGGACCGGAAAAAAAAGGCCCATGCTAAAAGCACGCCTTACCCCTAATTAATGAAGACAACTAAATTAAGTAAAGGGGGGACCCAAATACTTGCCAAAATAAGGCCACACTAAGATGGCAGAGCATGGTAATTGCAAAAGGCCTAAGCCCTTTCAGCCAGAGGTTCAAATCCTCTTCTTAGTTCATGCTAAACACTCTACTAACTCACCTAATTAACCCACTTGCATATATTATCCCCGTCCTACTAGCCGTAGCTTTCCTTACACTCCTTGAACGAAAAGTCCTAGGATATATACAATTACGAAAAGGCCCGAACATTGTAGGCCCTTACGGCCTACTTCAACCAATCGCCGACGGAGTTAAACTATTTATCAAAGAACCTATCCGCCCGTCTACATCATCCCCATTTCTATTTTTAGCAACCCCAATACTTGCATTAACTCTGGCTATAACCTTATGGGCACCAATACCCATACCACACCCGGTCACAGACCTAAACCTGGGCATTTTATTTGTCCTAGCCCTGTCAAGTCTAGCAGTGTACTCTATTTTAGGATCAGGATGAGCATCAAACTCAAAATACGCACTAATTGGTGCCCTGCGGGCTGTAGCCCAAACAATTTCCTATGAAGTAAGCCTAGGATTAATTCTACTTTCCATTATCATCTTCTCCGGAGGTTACACACTACAAATATTTAATGTTACGCAAGAAAGCATCTGACTACTAATTCCCGCTTGACCACTAGCCGCAATATGATATATTTCTACACTAGCCGAAACAAACCGTGCACCATTTGACTTGACTGAAGGTGAATCCGAATTAGTATCCGGCTTCAACGTAGAATATGCTGGTGGACCATTCGCTCTATTCTTTCTAGCCGAATATGCCAATATTCTATTAATAAACACCCTATCAGCTATTCTTTTCCTCGGCGCATCACACACACCCTACATTCCAGAACTAACAACAATTAATTTAATAACCAAAGCCGCACTTTTATCAGTGATATTCCTATGAGTTCGAGCCTCATATCCACGATTCCGATACGACCAACTCATGCATCTAGTCTGAAAAAACTTCCTCCCACTAACCCTAGCCCTAGTCTTATGACACGCCGCCCTTCCAATTGCACTAGCAGGACTCCCTCCCCAACTATAACCACAAGGAACCGTGCCCGAATTCCTAAGGACCACTTTGATAGGGTGGCTTATGGGGGTTAAAGTCCCCCCAGTTCCTAGAAAGAAGGGAATTGAACCCATACTCAGGAGATCAAAACTCCTGGTGCTTCCTCTACACCACTTTCTACGATAAGGTCAGCTAATTAAGCTTTCGGGCCCATACCCCGAACATGACGGTTAAAATCCCTCCCCTATCAATGAATCCCTATGTACTCGCCATCCTCCTATCTAGCCTAGGACTAGGAACCACCCTAACCTTTGCCAGCTCCCACTGACTACTCGCCTGAATAGGGTTGGAAATTAACACTCTAGCAATCACCCCCCTAATAGCACAACAACATCACCCGCGAGCAGTTGAAGCGACCACAAAATACTTCCTAACTCAGGCAACCGCCGCAGCAATAATCTTATTTGCCGCAACAACAAATGCATGAATTACAGGAGAATGAGATATTAACAACCTATCCCACCCCCTTGCCTCAACAATAACAATCACCGCCTTAGCACTAAAAATTGGCTTAGCACCCATACACTTCTGACTGCCAGAAGTACTACAAGGACTCGATCTGCTCACAGGACTAATTCTGTCAACCTGACAAAAACTGGCCCCCTTTGCATTAATTATCCAAGTGGCACCAGCCGTTGACCCCCTTGTTCTTACATCCTTAGGACTTCTATCCACACTAATCGGGGGCTGAGGAGGGCTTAACCAAACCCAAATCCGAAAAATCTTGGCCTACTCTTCAATCGCACACATAGGCTGAATAATAATTATTTTACAATATGCCCCCCACCTAACCCTGCTCACACTAGGCACATACATTTTTATAACCACCACAGCATTCCTCTCACTAAAAATGGCATCAACCACAAAAATTAGCACTCTAACAACAATATGATCAAAAACTCCAATCCTAGCATCAACAACCGCCCTAGCTTTACTTTCACTAGGGGGTCTTCCACCACTAACAGGATTTATACCAAAATGACTAATCTTACAAGAAATGACAAAACAAGAACTTCCACTTACAGCAACAATTATAGCCCTAGCCGCCCTACTAAGCCTATACTTTTACCTACGACTATGCTACGCCATAACCCTCACTATCTCCCCAAACACAACAAATGCCACAACCCCCTGACGAACCCAAACAACCCAGTCAACGCTCACCCTAGCCCTATCAACAACAATCGCCCTAGGACTACTACCCATCACCCCGGCCATCCTAATGCTAGCCACCTAGGGACTTAGGATAAACCAGACCAAGGGCCTTCAAAGCCCTAAGCAGGAGTTAAAATCTCCTAGTCCCTGATAAGACCTGCGGGACTCTATCCCACATCTTCTGAATGCAACTCAGACACTTTAATTAAGCTAAGACCTTACTAGATGAGAAGGCCTCGATCCTACAAACTCTTAGTTAACAGCTAAGCGCCCAAACCAGCGAGCATTCATCTACCTTCCCGCCGTTAACCGAGTAAGGCGGGAAAGCCCCGGCAGACGTTAATCTGCGTCTTGAGATTTGCAATCTAATGTGTACTCCACCACGGGGCTTGATAGGAAGAGGACTTAAACCTCTATCTTCGGGGCTACAACCCGCCGCCTAATTTCGGCCATCCTACCTGTGGCAATCACACGCTGATTCTTCTCTACCAACCACAAAGACATTGGCACCCTTTATTTAGTATTTGGTGCCTGAGCCGGAATAGTCGGTACCGCTCTTAGCTTGCTAATTCGAGCTGAACTAAACCAGCCAGGATCCCTCCTCGGCGACGACCAGATTTACAATGTTATTGTTACCGCACATGCCTTTGTTATAATTTTCTTTATAGTAATGCCCATTCTTATTGGCGGATTTGGCAACTGACTTGTGCCACTGATAATTGGGGCCCCTGACATGGCATTCCCTCGAATAAATAACATGAGCTTTTGACTCCTGCCTCCATCATTTCTTTTACTCTTAGCCTCATCTGGCGTTGAAGCCGGGGCCGGTACGGGATGAACAGTCTATCCGCCATTAGCCGGCAACTTAGCCCACGCAGGCGCATCCGTAGACCTAACTATTTTCTCACTCCACTTGGCCGGTGTATCATCCATCCTTGGGGCAATCAACTTCATCACAACAACAATTAACATAAAACCCCCAGCCGTCTCCCAATATCAAACCCCACTATTTGTATGGGCTGTTCTTGTAACTGCTGTGCTACTCTTATTATCTCTCCCAGTCCTAGCTGCTGGAATTACAATACTTCTAACGGACCGAAACCTAAACACTACATTCTTTGACCCTGCAGGAGGAGGAGACCCTATTCTTTATCAACACCTGTTTTGATTCTTTGGCCACCCAGAGGTTTACATTTTAATTTTGCCCGGATTTGGTATCATCTCCCACGTTGTTGCCTACTACTCAGGCAAAAAAGAACCATTTGGGTACATAGGAATAGTCTGAGCAATAATGGCCATCGGCCTGCTGGGCTTCATCGTCTGAGCACATCACATATTTACAGTTGGTATAGACGTAGATACTCGTGCATACTTTACATCCGCAACCATAATCATTGCCATCCCAACAGGCGTGAAAGTGTTTAGCTGACTCGCCACACTCCACGGAGGTTCAATTAAATGAGAAACACCAATACTTTGAGCCCTTGGCTTCATTTTCCTTTTCACAGTGGGAGGACTAACAGGGATTGTGCTAGCCAACTCGTCACTAGACATTGTTCTGCATGATACATATTATGTCGTCGCACACTTCCACTACGTGCTGTCAATAGGAGCCGTATTTGCCATCATAGCAGCCTTTGTACACTGATTCCCCCTATTCACAGGATACACCCTCCATAGCACTTGAACCAAAATCCACTTCGGAGTAATATTTGTAGGCGTAAACCTCACCTTCTTCCCACAACACTTCCTCGGCCTAGCAGGAATACCACGCCGATATTCAGACTACCCAGACGCCTACACCCTATGAAATACAGTATCCTCTATCGGATCATTAATCTCACTAGTAGCAGTAATTATGTTCTTATTCATTTTATGAGAAGCCTTTGCCGCAAAACGAGAAGTTTCATCTGTAGAATTAACCGCAACAAATGTCGAATGGCTGCATGGATGCCCCCCTCCATATCACACATTCGAAGAGCCCGCATTTGTGCAAGTTCAATCAAATTAATGAGAAAGGGAGGAATTGAACCCCCATCTACTGGTTTCAAGCCAGTCACATAACCACTCTGTCACTTCCTTCTAAAGACATTAGTAAACCCGTAAATTACATCACTTTGTCAAGGTGAAATAGTAGGTTAAACCCCTGCATGTCTTAAGCTCTAAGCTTAATGGCACATCCCACTCAATTAGGATTCCAAGACGCGGCATCACCCGTTATAGAAGAACTTCTCCACTTTCATGACCACGCTTTAATAATCGTATTTTTAATTAGCACCCTGGTACTTTACATTATTATCGCAATAGTATCAACAAAACTTACAAACAAGTACATTTTAGACTCTCAAGAAATTGAAATTGTATGAACAGTCCTACCAGCTGTAATTCTTGTTATAATTGCCCTTCCCTCCTTACGAATTCTTTATCTTATAGATGAGATTAATGACCCACACCTAACAATTAAAGCCATGGGCCATCAATGGTACTGAAGCTACGAGTATACCGATTACGAAAACCTAGGCTTCGACTCATATATAATTCCGACCCAAGACCTCAGCCCGGGGCAATTTCGATTACTTGAAACAGATCACCGAATGGTTGTCCCCATAGAATCTCCAATCCGAGTACTTGTATCAGCCGAAGATGTACTACATTCCTGAGCTGTCCCATCCCTCGGGGTAAAAATAGACGCCGTCCCAGGACGTCTTAACCAAACAGCCTTCATTGCTTCCCGCCCAGGGGTATTTTATGGACAATGTTCTGAAATTTGCGGAGCAAACCACAGCTTTATACCCATCGTAGTAGAAGCAGTCCCTCTTGAACACTTCGAAAACTGATCATCACTTATACTAGAAGACGCCTCACTAGGAAGCTAAATCCGGACTTCAGCGTTGGCCTTTTAAGCCAAAGAATGGTGCCTCCCAACCACCCCTAGTGAAATGCCTCAATTAAACCCCGCTCCTTGACTCGCAATTTTAGTATTTTCATGACTAGTATTTCTCACTATTATCCCCACCAAAGTAATAAACCACACCTCACCTAATGAGCCGACCCTTTTGGACTCCGAAAAACACAAAACCGAACCCTGAGACTGACCATGGCAATAAGCTTCTTTGATCAATTTGCAAGCCCATCCTATCTTGGTATCCCCCTAATTGCAATCGCAATCACCTTACCATGAATTCTATTCCCCACCCCCTCATCACGATGAATCAACAACCGTCTAATTACAATTCAAGGATGATTTATCAACCGATTCACCAATCAACTCATGCTGCCATTAAATATTGGGGGCCACAAATGAGCATTGTTATTAGCCTCACTAATAGTATTTTTAATCACCATTAACATACTTGGACTACTACCATACACTTTCACCCCAACAACACAATTATCATTAAACATGGGATTTGCCGTCCCATTATGACTTGCTACAGTTATTATCGGAATGCGAAACCAACCAACAGTTGCCCTAGGACATCTATTACCAGAGGGCACTCCAATTCCTTTAATTCCCGTACTTATCATCATCGAGACAATTAGCCTATTTATTCGACCTTTAGCCTTAGGCGTCCGACTAACAGCAAACCTAACTGCCGGACACCTACTAATCCAATTAATCGCCACTGCCGTATTTGTTCTACTCCCAATAATACCAACCGTAGCAATCTTAACTGCCGCTGTCCTCTTCCTCCTCACACTCTTAGAAGTTGCAGTAGCTATAATTCAAGCTTATGTATTTGTCCTTCTTCTAAGCCTGTACTTACAAGAGAACGTTTAATGGCCCACCAAGCACATGCATATCATATGGTTGATCCAAGCCCATGACCACTAACCGGCGCAGTCGGAGCTCTTCTAATGACATCCGGCCTGGCAATCTGGTTTCACTTCCACTCAACTACACTTATAACTCTTGGAATAATTCTTCTACTCCTTACCATGTACCAATGATGACGAGACATTATTCGAGAAGGAACTTTCCAAGGCCACCACACACCCCCAGTACAAAAAGGCTTGCGCTACGGAATAATTTTATTTATTACATCTGAAGTATTCTTTTTCCTCGGGTTTTTCTGAGCTTTCTACCACTCAAGCCTAGCACCCACGCCAGAGCTAGGAGGATGCTGACCCCCAACAGGAATTATTACACTAGACCCGTTTGAGGTGCCACTACTTAACACAGCCGTTCTCCTGGCGTCAGGAGTTACGGTAACATGAGCTCACCACAGCCTAATAGAAGGTGAACGCAAACAAGCCATTCAGTCCCTCGCACTAACTATCTTACTAGGACTATATTTCACTGCCTTACAAGCCATAGAATACTACGAAGCACCATTCACAATCGCAGACGGAGTTTACGGCTCAACATTCTTTGTAGCCACAGGATTCCACGGACTCCATGTCATTATTGGATCCTCATTCTTAGCAGTCTGCCTACTTCGCCAAATCCAATATCACTTCACATCTGGACACCACTTCGGCTTTGAAGCCGCCGCATGATACTGACACTTTGTAGACGTAGTATGACTATTCCTCTACGTATCCATCTACTGATGAGGCTCATATCTTTCTAGTATTCAAATAGTACGGGTGACTTCCAATCACTTAGTCTTGGTTAACCCCAGGGAAAGATAATGAACTTAGTTATTACAATTTTAACCATTACAATTACCCTCTCCCTGGTATTAGCAATTGTATCTTTCTGACTTCCACAAATAAACCCAGATGCAGAAAAACTTTCACCATATGAATGTGGCTTCGACCCCTTAGGATCTGCTCGACTCCCATTTTCACTTCGATTCTTTTTAGTAGCAATCCTATTCCTATTATTTGACCTAGAAATTGCCTTACTCCTCCCGCTACCATGAGGAGATCAACTCCACAACCCCGCCGGGACCTTCTTCTGAGCTACAGCAGTTCTAATCTTACTCACATTGGGACTAGTCTATGAATGAGTTCAAGGAGGCCTGGAATGGGCAGAATAGGGGGTTAGTCCAATAAAAGACCTCTGATTTCGGCTCAGAAGATCGTGGTTTAATTCCATGGCCCCCTTATGACACCCGTACACTTCAGCTTCAGCTCAGCCTTCGCATTAGGACTAATGGGCCTAGCATTTCACCGCACTCACTTACTCTCTGCACTACTCTGCCTAGAAGGAATAATATTATCCCTATTTATTGCACTAGCCCTTTGAGCTATACAATTTGAATCAACTGTATTTTCTACAGCACCTATATTATTACTAGCTTTCTCCGCCTGCGAAGCCAGTGCAGGCCTGGCCCTTCTGGTTGCCACAGCCCGAACCCACGGAACTGACCGCCTACAAAACCTCAACCTACTACAATGCTAAAAGTATTAATCCCCACAATCATGCTATTCCCCACAATCTGGTTGTCATCTCCTAAATGACTATGAACAACAACAACCGCACAAAGCCTACTAATTGCCCTCTCCAGCCTTTCATGATTAAAATGAACATCAGAAACCGGATGATCAACCTCAAACACCTACTTAGCCACAGACCCCTTGTCGACCCCCCTCCTAGTACTCACCTGCTGACTCCTTCCATTAATAATTTTGGCCAGCCAAAACCACATTCACCCCGAGCCAATTAACCGCCAACGCCTATACATCACCCTCTTGGCCTCTCTACAAACCTTTCTAATCATAGCATTCGGGGCTACAGAAATTATTATATTTTATATCATATTTGAGGCCACCCTGATCCCCACACTGATTATTATTACCCGATGAGGAAACCAAACTGAGCGCCTCAACGCAGGAACCTACTTCCTATTTTACACCCTAGCAGGATCACTACCACTTCTAGTCGCCCTACTTCTTCTCCAACAAACAACAGGAACTCTCTCAATATTAATTTTACAATACTCTCAACCCATAACACTCGACTCATGAGGCCACAATATCTGATGAGCAGGATGCCTAATCGCATTTTTAGTAAAAATACCACTTTACGGAGTCCACCTGTGACTTCCAAAAGCCCACGTTGAGGCCCCAGTAGCAGGATCCATAGTTCTAGCTGCAGTTTTGCTAAAACTAGGGGGATATGGTATAATACGAATAATAGTTATACTAGACCCACTCTCAAAAGAACTAGCCTACCCCTTTATTATCTTGGCGTTATGAGGCATCATCATAACCGGATCAATCTGCCTTCGCCAGACAGACTTAAAATCACTAATTGCCTACTCATCCGTAAGTCACATAGGCCTGGTAGCAGGAGGCATTTTAATTCAAACCCCATGGGGATTCACAGGCGCAATTATTCTAATAATTGCCCACGGCCTAGTGTCCTCCGCACTATTCTGCTTAGCCAACACCGCCTACGAACGAACCCACAGCCGAACCATAGTCTTAGCTCGAGGACTCCAAATAATTTTTCCCCTAACAGCAGTCTGATGATTTATTGCTAATTTAGCCAACCTAGCACTACCGCCTCTCCCAAATCTCATGGGCGAGCTTATAATTATTACCACTCTTTTTAACTGATCCCCATGAACCATCATGCTTACAGGAGTGGGAACACTAATTACAGCGGGCTACTCCTTGTACCTATTCCTAATGACCCAACGGGGCCCCACACCAAACCATATCACGGGGCTACCACCATTTCACACCCGAGAACATTTATTAATAGTACTTCATCTGCTCCCAATTATTTTACTGGTAACAAAACCTGAGCTTATATGAGGCTGATGCCACTAGTAAGTATAGTTTAATTCAAGACATTAGATTGTGATTCTAAAAATAGAGGTTAAAATCCTCTTACTCACCAAGGAAGGCCAGAGGCAATAAGCACTGCTAATACTTACACCCACGGTTAAATTCCGTGGCTTCCTTACGCTTCTAAAGGATAACAGCTCATCCATTGGTCTTAGGAACCAAAAACTCTTGGTGCAAATCCAAGTGGAAGCTATGCACCCAACCACCCTAATTCTATCATCCTCACTAATTCTAGTCATTACAATCCTTATTTACCCCCTATTAACTACATTAAATCCGACCCCCAAAGACCCCAACTGAGCAACAACACATGTAAAAACTGCTGTAAGCACTGCATTTTTCATTAGCCTCCTGCCACTTATAATGTTCCTAGACCAAGGAGCTGAAACCATCGTCACCAACTGACACTGAATAAATACCACCTTATTTGACATCAATGTCAGCTTTAAATTTGACCACTACTCCCTCATCTTTACACCTATTGCCCTCTACGTAACATGATCTATCCTTGAATTCGCATCCTGATACATACACTCTGACCCAAACATAAACCAATTTTTCAAATACCTACTTCTATTCCTAGTAGCCATAATTATTCTCGTAACCGCCAACAACATGTTTCAGCTCTTCATCGGATGAGAGGGCGTAGGAATTATATCCTTCCTCCTAATCGGCTGGTGATACGGACGAGCAGATGCTAATACAGCAGCCCTCCAGGCCGTTTTATATAACCGGGTGGGGGATATCGGATTAATTATAAGCATGGCCTGAATTGCTATAAACCTAAACTCGTGAGAAATTCAACAAATTTTTTATCTGTCAAAAACCTCTGACATGACACTTCCCCTAATTGGTTTAATTTTAGCGGCAACTGGCAAGTCAGCCCAATTTGGCCTTCATCCATGACTGCCCTCCGCCATGGAGGGCCCCACACCAGTATCTGCCCTACTTCACTCCAGCACCATGGTTGTTGCAGGAATCTTCCTACTCATTCGACTACACCCAATTATAGAAGACAATAACCTGGCATTAACAATTTGCCTATGCCTAGGAGCCCTAACCACCCTGTTTACAGCCGCCTGCGCCCTAACACAAAATGACATCAAAAAAATCGTAGCATTCTCAACATCCAGCCAATTAGGGCTTATAATAGTTACCATTGGCCTCAACCAACCCCAACTAGCGTTCCTACACATCTGCACCCATGCCTTTTTTAAAGCAATGTTATTTTTATGCTCTGGATCCATTATCCACAGCCTAAATGACGAACAAGACATTCGAAAAATGGGAGGCCTACAAAACCTCTTACCCCTCACCTCAACCTGCCTAACCATCGGCAGCCTGGCCCTAACAGGAACACCATTCCTAGCCGGCTTCTTCTCAAAAGACGCAATCATCGAAGCCCTAAATACCTCTTACCTAAACGCCTGGGCCCTGACCCTAACACTCATCGCCACATCCTTTACTGCTGTATACAGTTTCCGAGTAGTTTTCTTCGTCACCATGGGTACTCCACGATTTACACCTCTCTCCCCCATTAATGAAAACAACCCATCAGTGATTAACCCAATCAAACGACTTGCCTGAGGAAGTATTATTGCAGGACTTATCATTACATCAAACTTTTTACCCTCCAAAACACCCATCATAACCATGCCCATAATTCTCAAGGTAGCCGCCCTTGCAGTAACAATTACTGGTCTACTAGTAGCCATAGAACTGACAACATTAACTAGCAAACAATTCAAAACTAACCCAACAACCCCTCCCCATCATTTCTCAAATATACTAGGCTACTTCCCCGCAATTATCCACCGACTTATCCCAAAACTAAACTTAACTTTGGGACAATCAGTTGCCACACAACTAGTAGACCAAACCTGGTTTGAAGCTGTTGGACCAAAAGGAGCATCCTCTGCACAAATCAAAATGGCCAAAACCATTAGTGACACCCAACGAGGAATGATTAAAACATATTTAACAATCTTTCTACTTACCGCAACCCTCGCCATCCTATTAGCAGCCCTTTAAACTGCACGAAGCGTCCCACGACCTAACCCACGAGTCAACTCTAAGACAACAAACAAAGTCAACAACAACACCCACGCACAAATAATTAACATTCCCCCACCAGACGAGTATATCATCGCCACACCGCTAGTATCCCCCCGCAACATAGAAAACTCCTTCAAACCATCAACAACAACCCAAGACCCCTCATACCAGTCCTCCCAAAACAGACCAACCATCAAACCCACACCAAGTAAATAAATCATAACATACCCGACCACAGAACGATCCCCTCACGCCTCCGGAAAAGGTTCAGCAGCCAAAGCCGCTGAATAAGCAAATACAACAAGCATTCCGCCCAAATAGATTAAAAAAAGGACCAAAGATAAAAAAGATCCCCCATGACCAATAAGCACCCCGCACCCAACTCCCGCCGCTACCACTAAACCAAAAGCAGCAAAATAGGGCGCAGGATTAGAAGCCACAGCAACCAAACCAACAATCAAAGCCATCAACAGTAACGATACAAGATAAGTCATAATTCTCACTCGGATTCTAACCGAGACCAGTGACTTGAAGAACCACCGTTGTTATTCAACTATAAGAACCCTAATGGCAAGCCTACGAAAAACACATCCCCTAATTAAAATTGCTAACGACGCGCTAGTTGACCTACCAGCCCCCTCTAACATCTCAGTATGATGAAACTTTGGATCCCTGCTAGGACTATGCCTGATTACCCAAATCCTAACCGGATTGTTCCTAGCTATACACTACACATCTGACATCTCCACCGCCTTTTCCTCAGTAGCCCACATTTGCCGAGACGTAAATTATGGATGGCTAATCCGAAATATTCATGCCAACGGGGCATCATTCTTTTTTATCTGTATCTACATACACATTGCCCGAGGACTATATTACGGATCTTACTTATACAAGGAAACCTGAAACATTGGAGTCGTCCTGCTGCTATTAGTAATAATGACAGCCTTCGTGGGCTACGTCCTACCATGAGGACAAATATCATTTTGAGGCGCAACAGTAATTACTAACCTCCTATCCGCAGTCCCCTATATAGGAGACGCCCTAGTCCAATGAATCTGAGGAGGATTCTCTGTAGATAATGCAACGCTGACGCGATTCTTCGCCTTCCACTTCCTACTACCATTTATTGTTGCCGCAGCCACTATCATTCACCTACTATTCCTGCACGAAACAGGATCAAACAACCCAGCAGGCCTAAACTCAGACGCAGACAAAATCTCATTCCACCCTTATTTCTCCTACAAAGACCTATTTGGATTTGTAGTTATACTACTAGCACTAACAGCCCTAGCATTATTCTCACCCAACCTCCTAGGCGACCCAGAAAACTTTACCCCCGCAAACCCACTAGTCACGCCTCCCCACATCAAACCCGAGTGATACTTCCTATTTGCTTACGCCATTCTACGGTCAATCCCCAATAAACTAGGAGGAGTCCTAGCACTCTTATTTTCTATTCTTGTACTAATAGTCGTACCAATCCTCCACACATCAAAACAACGAGGACTAACATTCCGACCAATTACTCAATTTCTCTTCTGGACCCTAGTCGCAGATATAATTATCCTAACATGAATTGGAGGAATACCAGTTGAACACCCATTCATTATTATTGGGCAAATCGCATCCGTTTTATATTTCGCACTGTTCCTGATCCTTATGCCACTAGCAGGATGATTAGAAAATAAAGCACTAGAATGAGCTTGCCCTAGTAGCTTAGTTAAAAGCATCGGTCTTGTAATCCGAAGATCGGAGGTTAAATCCCTCCCTAGTGCCAGAAAAAAGAGATTCTAACTCTCACCCCTGGCTCCCAAAGCCAGAGTTCTAAATTAAACTATTTTCTGTACTATATGGTTTAGTACATATTATGCATAATATTACATTAATGTATTAGTACATTAATGTATAATCACCAATTAAATATTTAGACCATAAAGCAAGTACTAAATTTTAAGGTATACATAAAGCATAATATTGACACTCAGAATTCTATTATCATAAGACGAGTAAGTCCTTGATTCCCTTAGATATTGTTCTCAAATTTTTCCTTGCATTATTCAATAAACATCTACTTAGGAAATATTAATGTAGTAAGAAACCACCAACCAGTTTATATAATTGCATAAAATGCATGATAGAATCAGGGACAAAAGTGGAGGGTGGTAAATTATGAATTATTACTGGCATCTGATTCTCATTTCACGGGCATGGGAATGTAAATTCCCCATATTCAAATCTATACTGGCATCTGATTCATGGTGTGGTACATATGTCTCGTTACCCACCAAGCCGGGCATTCTTTTATATGCATAGGGGTTCTCCTTTTTATTTCTTTTCAACCGCATTTCAGAGTGCAAGCGCAAGCATTAAATCAAGGTAGAGCATTTCCTTGTTTATAACAATTTAGGTTAATGATTCAAAGACATAACACAAGAATTACATTAGTTTATCTCAAGTGCATAACATATTCTCATTCAACACAGCCTTATACTATATGCCCCCTTTTGGTTTTTGCGCGACAAACCCCCCTACCCCCTACGCTCAGTAAATCCTGTTCTCCTTGTCAAACCCCTAAACCAAGGAAGGCTCGACTAAGCGTATCAAAATCAACAAGTTTTGGTAAAGTTAACTTATGCCACCACATTATATATATAACATATACATATTTAACTTTACATTTTCCGCCATAAAAAGCCCAAAATTTAGTAAAAAAATTTACAAACAATTTCAATACTAAAATTTCAAATACAAATTG